ATTCAGAAGAATATGTGAGTGATTCATATACAGCATCTCTTTCTTTTATCAAAGGTTCTACCAATTGATATGTTTCCACAAATAATTGAAATTCAATTTCTTGATCTGTATCTTCAATTTTTGGAAACTTATAAAGTTCTTCTGTTAAGCCCCGATCAATGAACCTACAAAATCCTTCAAATTGTATCTGATTCAACCCGGGTATTGTAGACATTCCCGCATTTCCGTCACCGAGCATTTTGAATTTCCCATTTATCAAAAAATCCCATTCTTTTCTCATTCTGCATTGAATCATATGAATCGATCTAGCAATGATGGAATTTCGATTCTGTTTACTGAATCACATGAAATTTTACCCAACTCCATATATATGGAATGTATGAAATACGTATGAACGGAGGAAAAAAGATGATTTTAGACTTAATTACTTAATTTTAGACTTAGTTAAATTGGAATTTCTAAGAGACAGATCCAAACGGAAAGGGATTGATAAATTCCACTTAGAATTATGGAGTTTTTTTATTTTGTCTAGAATAGAAAATTCACTTTATACCATTATTATGATATTACATATTCCAATCCGATTGGATATCAGAAAAATAAATGGATTCGGGATTTGATCCATTCACGGAGATAAAGACATAATAATCAGAAACAATATAACAATAGAAAGTTCATTTTTTGAGTACTTAACTCTTTCGTGAATTCCATTGTTCCAAAAATGATTTGCGGAGAACTCCTTTTTCTTTTTTTCGTAGAATTTTTATTTTTAGAATACGATTGAAGTGCATAAGAAGGCTTGTATTTATTAAACCCGCGCTGCTATAGCTATCTATCCATACATCGCTCTCCTTTATTGCAGACTTCTACTCGGGACAGCACATGTCGTACTCTATCAAAATTTCTATTTTCTCTTCAATCTAATCAATCAAAAATCTAATCAATCAAAATTGCAGTACGACAAGTGTGCGCCAATTCCCTATAAACAGGCATCATACACAAATAATATACCCCATAAGCTAACTGTGGAACACAACTTATGTTTGGGGTTTACATATACTAATAATTGACATTATAATTGAAATTGAGTTGAGAAGGTTTTTTTCAATAAAAAATCAAGACTGATTAGTTATATATCAATTTTGATTTTCTTATATCATTTATCATTACGGAAAGACAATTTGAGATGTAAATCCAAGAGTGGGTCATGAATTTACAGTCATATAGTTAATGGTTCCAATTTGTTCTGAATTTTGGCTTTTGTAACTGAAAAAAGTTCCCATTTGGTTTTTTAATAGAAAAGAGAGGTATTTAGATATTGGGTGTTTTGAGATACTATAAAATTAATTGAAGGGAAGGAGCTGGCCCCCCCAAAAAAAACAAATAACAAATAAAGGGGAATATTTTCATCGATTTTGTATCGTTTTGGCGGCATGGCCGAGCGGTAAGGTGGGGGACTGCAAATCCTTTTTCCCCAGTTCAAATCTGGGTGTCGCCTGATTAACAAAAGACAAGACTCGAAATCCCTTATTCTTTATTCTCCTTTGCTGTTATAACTCGCCGAATTTTTCCCAGCAAAACACGCGTAGTCTTGAGACTTTCTTGATTGGAAACAGCTGGGGGTTCCCTTCTTTAAATTAAAGTGCCGTAACTCGTTGTATTTAGGATTCAAGGAAAGATTGTAGTAGTGGAAGGGCTATCATATCAAATAAAGAGTTACCGATTTTTTCCATTACTAATGTCGTGTCTACTGGCCGGGTCTTGAATTAGATTGGATGGATAATTGGCTTTTTTCTTTTACTTAATGATAATGAAGGACAAGAAAAATAAAGAATAGGTATCAGTATTCCTACATATATATATTAGTAGCATTCCCTTTGATACTTCAAAAGAAAAGCGTAACTGCAGTTTCATTTTTCATATTTATTGGACTTTCATCAAGGGTGTTGGGTCAGAATCCCCTTTTGACTCTGCACCAGTGATTCCACTATTATTAATAAACACTAATGGAATAATTCCTTCATATTCAGAGAGATAGGGGACATAATTCACATGGATATAGTAAGTCTCGCTTGGGCTGCGTTAATGGTAGTCTTTACATTTTCCCTTTCACTCGTAATATGGGGAAGGAGTGGACTCTAGAGATACTACGAATTGAGTTGGGGAATCAAATTGTATCACTTTTTTATAGATCGTTTTGCAAAGCATAAATAATCTTTATTAATTATTTAATATATTGAATTCATTAATTTAATTCAATTTCGAATTAAAAAATTGAATTAATAAAAATATCTTCATTCCGAAATTGTATTGGCTTTTATTTCTGCTGTGCTTTATTGACGCGTTTGCTATCATGGCTGAAGGATTCAAAATCAATAGAATAACCCTTTTCGAATTTCGAAATCCGAAGAAGTTGCCATAGAACTCCTTGGATTATCTGTAAACCGCGCAATCAATTACTTCTTTGAAATGCTAAAAAAAAGATTACTTTTTAATTTTCTATAAATTAGAAAATAATAAGAGTTGCCTCGCGATTATTTCAGATTGATTGGAATCAACAAAAATAAAATAGATAAAGGAAACAAATAGATGAAGCAAAGAAATAGAATTGAGATACTATGTACATTCCATATATTTAATTGATATTAACATTTATGAAGATCCATATACATATTGTAGATTGATCTCGATTCAGTTTGTATCTTTCTAGATTACAATAATAAAAATGGATAGTATGGTCGAACGATTCATTTTTGAATCGTTCGACCATACTATTACTATCGGAGCTTAGAGGCTACTGCGGATTCTAGTCCGTTCATTGCATTTTGGAAATTGAATTCTTTTTTTGAGTTCTTAAATCATTGATAAGAACTAAGAAATCAAGTGTAATTCAAATTAATCACTTTAATTACTTTGACTGACCGTTTTTACATATATTATAAGTAAAAAAGCAGTAGGAACTAGAATGAACAGTGCAGTAGCAATAAATGCGAGAATATTTACTTCCATAATCTCATCGTTTCGTTTTTTTTTTTTTACTTCGCAATAACTCGGGATTTAATCCCTTTAATCCCATAGAGATGATAAATCTTTCGTTTGTCAATTCAATGGGATCGATTAGATTTCAATGATATTGAATCGGATCAATATCATGAATAACAATATCTGAGCTATCAAGTCGATTCATCGTCGAGAATTGAATAGTATAACATAGGCGGATCTTTTATCCACATACCAATACAAACTTAGATTCCTGATTCACTCAAAAGAATTCCTTTCCTTTCTATTTTAAGACTTTATTTTGATTTATCATTCTTTTACATTCTGTCTTTTCGATAACCTACCGCCTTTCTTGTACAATCTGCTTTCCACTTCCATTGTTTCCAAACGGTTTACAAATAAACCCAAACAAACAGAAAATAGAAAAAAGCAAGGAGTTAAGTTCTAAACTCCTTTTTTTTAATGATCTCCTTTTCTTGGAAAACAAAGAAAAAGAAGGATACCTCGGGGATGAAAACTAAAGAAAAAGAAGGATACCTCGGGGAATGAAACTATACCATTTGTACCCAGTTTAACAGAAAATGGAGAGAGATAATTATGTATTTTTTTATTGGATTTGGATCCGTCGGGACTGACGGGGCTCGAACCCGCAGCTTCCGCCTTGACAGGGCGGTGCTCTGACCAATTGAACTACAATCCCGGATAAATAAAATAAATAAATAAAACGTACAGCATCCGTATTCTTATGATTTGATTCAAACCATTTCGATTTCGATTAATAGTGCCCTGTTGTAACAGAGACATGAGTGATATCCACATGAATATACACTTTAGTGAAAGAAGAAAGCAGCACGGATTATTGATTATTAGTAATCCCTTCGTTATTGCCAAATCGATTGAGAATCCATTTTTCATTGAAAAAAGCGTCTTTTTGTCTTTGCTTTCTTCTTTTCATTAGACTTTCTACTTAATAATCCTGATAGAAATCTAGATCACTAGCAAGATCAGAATCAGAATTTATGAGACAAAATAAATGGAACAAATAAAAAAATAGTGGTGGGGATATATCAGAAAATTTGACTTTTTTGATTCTTTCATATCTTACATTTCTGGAAAACTAAAGGGGTTATATCATTTCATGGTGAATCAGCGAATTATTAATTATTGGGCCGAGCTGGATTTGAACCAGCGTAGACATATTGCCAACGAATTTACAGTCCGTCCCCATTAACCGCTCGGGCATCGACCCAGAAAGAGTCTATTCGAGTCTTATTGATAATCCATGATCAACTTCCTTTCGTAGTAACCTACCCCCAGGGGAAGTCGAATCCCCGCTGCCTCCTTGAAAGAGAGATGTCCTGAACCACTAGACGATGGGGGCATAATTGCCCGACCGCCATCATACTATGCTCATAGTATGAGCAGTTTTTTGAAATTGTCAATATAATGGAATGGTATGACTAGATCCGAAGGATCTTTACGTCTTTTCTGATCCCATACCATAGCATTTTTTGATTCGTTTTCGTCATTTATATTCATGAATCACTCATTCGAATCTTTATTCTGAAGATTCTAGAAAATTAATATAAAAAAAAGAGGGTTAAACTTCATTTCTTCCACTTTCACTTTCATTCATTGATTAACTTCTTGTTAAGATCAGAGAGGCGTATCTCCATATCACACTAAGCCAGGAAATTAACAGATGAGAAATCGAAATCTGAAAATCTGGGGGATCAACAAGTTATCAAAATCTGTTTTTTCTCTAAAAATAGGGTTCAGAGCACAACCAAAATCCCTTCAGCACATGCTTCAATAAAATATCTTGGATCTACGTCGAATTGGTAGGTACATGTATCCATCAAATGAATTTTGTTTCGTTCTGATGGGGGTCAGGTCACTTCAAATCAATTTCATTCGGGTTGGTCTTGAAACAATTAATTTTGTTGATATTTATCAAATCCAATATCAATAAACAAAAATTACCTTATACCTATACTCCT